TGTGCAAAGAATAGTTTAGTTTAGAATCCTAGCTTTGGGAGTTAGGGGTAGGAGTTAAAATCTCCTTTCTTTGAGCATTAGGGAGGATTTTAACCTCCGGCATCCGGTTTACAAGACCGGCGCTCTAAAGCTGAGCTACTAGTGCAAGATCATCCAAGAGCTTTGTTTTCCAACCAGCCTGCTAAGGGCGTGAGGATTAAAAAGGGGAAGAAGTATAAGAAGGATGCAACCTGTCCGATAATGATAAAGGGGTGTTCTACAGGCATGCCTCCGATTCAGGTGAGAATGGCGACGTCTGCAACTAGAGCTCAGAATAAAAATTGGGTGACAGGTCGGAATGTGAGACTTCGTTGTTTTGATGTATGGAGGATGGGGACGACTATTAGCACTAGGATAGAGAATAGGAGGGCTAGGACGCCCCCTAGTTTGTTTGGGATGGAACGAAGAATTGCGTAGGCAAATAAGAAGTATCACTCAGGCTTGATGTGGGGAGGGGTTACTAGTGGGTTGGCCGGGGTGAAGTTGTCTGGGTCGCCGAGGAGATTCGGGGAGAATAGTGCTAAGGATGTAAGTGTGATGAGGAGCACTGCAAATCCTAGCAGATCTTTATAGGAGAAGTAGGGGTGGAATGAGACTTTATCTGCGTCTGAGTTAAGGCCTAGCGGGTTGTTTGAGCCTGTTTCATGTAGGAAGAGTAGGTGAATTACTGTTGCAGCTGCAATGATGAATGGGAAGAGGAAGTGGAAGGCGAAGAAGCGGGTGAGGGTGGCATTGTCTACTGAGAAGCCGCCTCAGATTCATTGGACAAGGGTGTTTCCGATGTATGGTACGGCGGACAGGAGGTTAGTAATGACAGTAGCCCCCCAGAATGATATCTGTCCTCAGGGGAGGACATAGCCTACGAAGGCAGTTATCATAACTAGAAGTAGCAATACTACTCCGATGTTTCATGTTTCTTTGTAGAGATAGGATCCGTAGTATAAACCTCGGCCGATGTGTATATAAATGCAGATGAAGAAGAAAGATGCGCCGTTGGCGTGGATGTTGCGAATTAATCATCCATAGTTTACATCTCGGCAGATGTGGGCTACTGAAGAGAAAGCTGTTGCGATATCTGAAGTGTAATGTATGGCGAGGAATAGTCCTGTGAGAATTTGGATAATCAAGCAAAGGCCTAGTAAAGAGCCAAAATTTCATCAGACTGAAATGTTAGAGGGCGCGGGGAGGTCAACTAATGCGTCATTTGCGATTTTTAGGAGCGGGTGGGTTTTTCGGAGGCTTGCCATTAGGGTTCTTGTAGTTGAATAACAACGGTGGTTTTTCAAGCCATTAGTCCTGGTTAAAATCCTGGCGGGAATTATGACTTATATTATGTCTTTGTTTTTGTTTGGCCTAGTGTTAGGGTTGGTTGCAGTTGCTTCTAACCCCTCCCCGTACTTTGCGGCTTTGGGGTTAGTAGTGGTTGCGGGGATGGGGTGTGGGGTATTGGTGGGTCATGGGGGCCCTTTCTTATCTTTAATTCTGTTTTTAATTTATTTGGGGGGAATGTTAGTTGTATTTGCGTACTCGGCAGCATTAGCTGCGGAGCCTTATCCTGAGAGTTGAGGGAGTCGACCGGTTGCAGCTTATATGTTGGTGTATGGAGTTGGTGTGGCTCTAGTGTCTGGTTTATTTTGGGGAGGGTGATATGAGGCTTCTTGAGTGCCTGTGGATGAACTTGGGGAGTTTTCTGTGCTTCGAGGGGATACGGGGGGAGTTGCTCTTATATATTCTTTGGGAGGAGGAATGTTGGTTGTTAGTGCTTGGGTATTGCTTTTAACTTTATTTGTGGTGCTTGAGTTAACGCGTGGGCTGAGTCGGGGTACTCTTCGGGCAGTTTAGAAGATAAACACTAGTGTGGTGAGGATCAGGGTGAGGAGGAATAGGGTTAGGTAGGTTTTGATCATACCTTGTTGGGCGTTGCTTGTTGTAGTTACTAGGGGGATGTTAGAGGAGATAATGGCTTTAGGCCCTGTTTTTTCTAGTCAGGTTTGGTCAATCATTTGACTGGCGATTGTTTGGCCGAGAGTGAGGTTTAGTTTGGGGGTAAGGCGATGGATGATCATTGGGAAAAAACCTAGTATGTTGGAGAAGTGGTGAGTGGTTAGTCGAGGAGTGGGTTTGAATTGTTTGTTTGTTAAAGATGCTAGTTCTAGGGCAATTAACAGTCCTAGAATGGTAACAACCAGGGCAGCTAGTTTGAGAAGAGGGGGTATAGTTATAACAGGTGTTTTTAGGGGAATGATGCTTGAGGTAATTAGGAGACCGGCGACGATGCTGCCTCAGGCTAGTCGTTTGATTGGGTTAATTACTGCTGGGTTATTTTCGTTAATAGGGGATACGGGGTTGAATCGGGGGTGGCCTATGGAGACGAAGTACACCACTCGGAGGCTGTAAATGGCTGTAAAAGAGGTGGCTAAGATGGTTAAGGTTAGGGCTCAGGCGTTAAGGTGTGATGTGTTTAGTGCTTCAATGATGGCATCTTTGGAGAAGAAGCCTGCTAAAAATGGGGTGCCTGTTAGGGCTAGGCTGCCGATGGTAAGGCAGGAGGATGTGAAAGGAGTGAGGTGGTGTATACCTCCTATCTTACGAATGTCTTGTTCATCGTTTAAGCTGTGAATGATTGAACCGGAGCAGAGAAAAAGTATTGCCTTGAAGAAGGCGTGCGTGCAGATGTGAAGGAAGGCAAGTTGAGGCTGATTTAATCCGATGGTTACTATCATTAGGCCTAGTTGGCTAGATGTAGAGAATGCAACGATTTTTTTGATGTCATTTTGAGTGAGGGCGCAGGTAGCGGTGAATAGGGTGGTTAGGGCGCCTAGGCATAGACATACGGTTAAAGCAGTCTGGTTGTGTTCCATCAGGGGACTCAGTCGGACTAGGAGAAAAATCCCCGCGACGACTATGGTGCTGGAATGCAGTAGGGCAGAGACCGGTGTAGGACCCTCCATGGCAGAGGGGAGTCACGGGTGAAGTCCAAATTGGGCTGACTTACCGGTAGCGGCAATAATCAGTCCTAGTAGTGGGAAGGTGAGGTCAAAGTCTTTGGCGGCTGCAAATATTTGTTGCATTTCTCAGGAGTTAAAGTTTGTGGCTATTCATGCTATGGCAAAAATAAGTCCTACATCCCCCACTCGGTTATAAAGAACTGCCTGGAGGGCAGCAGTATTTGCATCGGCTCGTCCGTATCATCAGCCGATGAGAAGGAAGGATATAATGCCTACTCCTTCTCAACCAATAAAAAGTTGGAATATATTGTTTGCTGTGACTAGGGTAATTATAGCAATTAGAAAAACCAGGAGGTACTTGAAAAATCGGTTCATGTAGGGGTCTGCATGTATGTATCAAGATGCAAATTCTAGAATTGATCATGTAACGTATAGGGCAACTGGGGTAAAGATAATTGAGTAGTGGTCGAATTTGAGGCTAATATTAACATCAAATGTTAGGGTGTTTATTCAATTTCAGTTGGTAATGATTACTTCTGCCCCTTCGTTGAGGAAAAGGCCCAGGGGGAGGAGGCTAGTAAAGAAAGCTAGTTTAACTGCTGTCTTAACTTGGGAGAGGGCTCAATCGGTTCCGGATGGCTGAGGTGTCAGGGTTGTGAATACGGGGTACGCTAATAGTAAGAAAATAATGATTAAGCTAGATGTTATTATTAGGGAAGTGGGGTGCATAGCTGCTACTTGGATTTGCACCAAGAGTTTTTGGTTCCTAAGACCAACGGATGAGCTGTTATCCTTTAGGAGCGGCTCGAGTGAGCCCAGGGGTTCAACCAAGGTGGCGAAGATTAGCAGTCTTCGTTGCTAGCGAGCCTCTCTCGGTGGGTAAGGGGGCTTTAACCTCTATTTTTAGAATCACAATCTAATGTTTTGGTTAAACTATACCTACAAGCGGCCCACCCTCAAATTAGTTCGGGTTTGAGGATTAGCAGGATTAGGGGGAGGAGATGTAGGGCTATTAGTAAATGTTCTCGAGAGTGGGAGGGGTCTAGGGCAATAATGTGGGCTGGAAGTGGGCCGCGTTGAGTCATAAGAAACATGTAGAGTGAGTAACCTGCAGTAATTAGGGTGCCAGCCCCTGTTAGTGCGAGGGTTCATCAGGATCAGTTAAATAAGGATGTGATAATTATTAGTTCTCCTATTAGGTTAGGTAAAGGGGGGAGGGCTAAATTAGCAAGGCTAGCAATAAATCATCATGTTGTTATTAGAGGGAGGGCCATTTGTAGTCCTCGTGCTAGAACTATGGTTCGACTGTGCGTTCGTTCGTAGTTGGTATTTGCCAGACAGAACAGGGCTGAGGATGTTAGGCCGTGTGCAATCATAAGGATAAGGGCTCCTGTGAATCCTCAGGGGGTTTGAATGAGGATGCCTCCTACAACTAGGCCCATGTGGCTAACTGATGAATAAGCAATGAGAGATTTTAAATCGGTTTGGCGTAAGCAAATTGAGCCGGTTATAATCACCCCTCAGAGGGCGAAGATGAGAAAGGGGTAGCTTAGTTCTTTTGTCAGTGGTTCTAGCATAACTATTATTCGTATCATTCCGTATCCACCCAGTTTTAATAGTACGGCAGCAAGAATCATGGAGCCGGCGACGGGTGCTTCAACATGTGCTTTGGGGAGTCAAAGGTGGACCCCGTATAGGGGTATTTTTACTAGAAAGGCCAGTAGACATCCTGACCATCACAGTTTGTCGGCGTAGGTTGAGAGCAATAGAGGGTCGGAGTATTGAAGGGTGAGTAGAGAGAGAGTGCCTGTGTTGCTTTGTAGGAGTAGTAGGGCTACAAGAAGTGGTAGAGAGCCTGCTAAAGTGTAGAATAAGAAGTAGGTCCCTGCATTAAGCCGTTCTGTTTGATTACCTCATCGGGTAATTAGAATTAGGGTTGGGATAAGAGTAGCTTCAAATATGACATAAAATATAATAATTTCGGTTGCACTGAAGGCTAAGATTACGAAAATTTGTAGTGATGTCAGGAGTGTGATGTATATTCGTTGTCGATTAATGGGTTCCAGGGCTGTGTGGTTTTGGCTTGCAAGAATTATGAGGGGTAAAAGCCAGCAGGTGAGGACTAGAAGGGGGGTGGAGAGGGGGTCTGTCGCTATGTAGAGGTTGAGGGAGGATCATCCTGTTTCTGACAGGTTTTTTAGTCAGGTGAGGCTGGCTAGGGCGATTACTAGGCTGTGGAGAAGGGAGGTGGGCCATAGTCATTTAGTGGGAGTAAATCAAATTGTTGGTACTAGCATTAAGGTAGGAATTAGGATTTTTAGCATTGTAGGAGGTTTAGGCTTTGTAGGCGGTCAGATCCGTGAGTGCGGGCTGTAGCTACTAGTAGAGCGAGTCCGGCACTTGCTTCACAAGCTGAGAAGGCTAGAAGTAGTATGGGGGAGGCTGAGAAGTTAGTCGAGTCTAGTTGAAGGGTCCATAGGGAGAGTGCAATAAATAAAGAGAGTATTATCCCTTCTAAACATAGGAGAGCAGAGAGAAGATGGGTTCGGTGGAGGGCTAGTCCTGTCAACCCTAGAAGGAAGGTCGATGAGAAAGTGAAGTGAACGGGGGTCATTAGGTGATTGTGGACTTTAACCACAAGTTTTTGAGCCGAAATCAAATGTTTTTCTTAAACTAATTACCTATTCGGCCCATTCTAGCCCGCCTTGGATTCATTCATAAATTAGGCCTAGAGTAAGCAGAGCTAGGACGGTTGAGGCTCAGAGGAATGTGGTTAAGGGGGATGATAGTTGGTCTCCTCAGGGGAGGGGCAGAAGAAGGGCAATTTCTAAGTCGAATAGAAGGAATAGGATAGCAACAAGGAAGAATCGAAGGGAGAATGGGAGTCGGGCACTACCTAGCGGGTCAAAGCCGCATTCGTAGGGGGAAAGCTTTTCATGGTCTGGGCTTATTTGAGGGAGTCAGAAGGAAACAATGGCGAGAATGGTGGAGAGTACAATGGCAATAGTAATAATTGTTGTGACTAAGTTCATTATCTTTCCTTGGAGTTTAACCAAGACCTGGTGATTGGAAGTCACTTATACTTGCTTTGATACTAGAAAGATTAAGATCCTCATCAGTAGATGGAGATGTATAGGAAGAGTCAGACAACGTCTACAAAGTGTCAATACCAGGCAGCTGCTTCGAATCCGAAATGGTGTTCAGATGTAAAATGATATTGAATTTGGCGGAGTAGGCAGATGGCCAGGAATGTAGAGCCAATAATAACGTGTAGCCCGTGGAAGCCGGTAGCTACAAAGAATGTGGAGCCGTAGACTCCGTCTGCGATTGTAAAGGGGGCCTCGTAGTACTCTATGGCTTGTAGAAAGGTAAAATAGAAGCCTAGTAGAATTGTCAGTGTTAGGGATTGAATTGCTTGTTTTCGTTCACCTTCTATAATGCTGTGGTGGGCTCAGGTAACTGTAACTCCAGAGGCGAGTAGTACAGCTGTGTTTAGAAGGGGGACTTCGAATGGGTCCAAGGTTGTGATGCCGGTAGGGGGTCAGCAGCCTCCTAGTTCAGGGGTAGGTGCTAGGCTTGAGTGATAGAAGGCTCAGAAGAATCCCAGGAAGAAGAAGACTTCTGAGGTAATGAATAGGATTATTCCGTATCGGAGTCCTTTTTGAACGGGCGGCGTATGGTGACCTTGAAATGTGCCTTCTCGTACGATGTCTCGTCATCATTGGTATATTGTAAGAAGAAGAAGAACTATTCCGAGGGTTATAAGTGTTGTCGAGTGGAAGTGGAATCAGATTGCGAGACCTGACGTTATTAGGAGGGCAGCAATAGCACCTGTTAAAGGTCAAGGGCTGGGGTCAACTATGTGGTATGCGTGTGCTTGATGGGCCATTAGACGTTTTCTTGTAGGTAAAGGCTTAAGAGAAGGACGAAGACGTAAGCTTGAATTATAGCAACGGCTACTTCTAAGAGGGTAAGTAGAAATAGTAGAGTTGCTGTGAGAATTGCTACTGTGGGCATAAGTGGTAGAAGTACAAATGCAGCTGTTGCGATTAGTTGAATCAGAAGATGTCCGGCTGTTAGGTTTGCTGTCAGCCGCACTCCTAGGGCTAGGGGGCGGATGAATAGACTAATTGTTTCGATAATGATCAGGACGGGGATTAGAGGGGTGGGGGTGCCTTCAGGAAGAAGGTGGCCAAGTGCAATAGTTGGTTGGTTGCGCATGCCGATAATAACGGTAGCTAGTCAGAGGGGGACTGCAAGGCCTATGTTGAGGGACAATTGTGTGGTAGGGGTGAATGTATAAGGGAGAAGTCCTAACATATTTAGGGTAATGAGGAACAATATCAGGGAGGTAAATAAAGCAGCTCATTTATGGCCCCCGGGGCTTAGGGGTAGGAGAAGTTGCTGGGTGAATCGGTTGATGAATCAGTTTTGAAGGGCTAATAGTCGGTTGTTGAGTCATCGGGATGAGGGGGTGGGGTAAAGGATTCAAGGGAGGCTTAAGGCTAAGGCCATTAGGGGGATGCCTAAATATGTGGGGCTCATGAATTGGTCAAAGAAGCTTAGTGTCATGGTCAGTTTCAGGGTTCTGTTTTAGGGGTTTCTGCGCTTTGAAGAGTTGGCTCATTCGGAAAGGTATGGGCTAGCACTTTAGGGGGAATAACGGTCAGGAAAATTAGTCAGGAGAAGACTAAAATGGCAAATCAGGGTGCGGGGTTGAGTTGAGGCATGTCGCTAGGGGTGGTTGGGAGGCACCAATCTTTAGCTTAAAAGGCTAACGCTATGCCCTGTTTAGCTTCTTAGCGAGGCGTCTTCAAGTATTAGAGATGATCAATTTTCAAAGTGTTCTAGGGGTACTGCTTCTACTACGATGGGTATAAAACTATGGTTAGCCCCACAAATTTCAGAGCATTGTCCGTAAAAGACTCCTGGTCGGGATGCGATAAAAGCTGTTTGATTTAGGCGGCCGGGAACTGCGTCTATTTTTACGCCTAGAGCTGGAACTGCTCAGGAGTGGAGTACGTCCTCAGCAGATACTAGGACTCGAATTGGGGATTCCACTGGGATTACTATTCGGTGGTCGGCTTCTAGGAGTCGAAATTGTCCGGGGGTTAGGTCTTGTGTTGGAATTATATAAGAGTCAAATCCGAGGTCTTCATAATCTGTGTATTCGTAGCTTCAGTATCACTGATGTCCTATGGCTTTAATTGTGAGATGGGGGTCGTTAACTTCATCTATGAGGTAAAGAATGCGTAGGGAGGGGAGGGCAATTAGAATAAGGATTACTGCTGGAAGAACAGTTCAGATGATTTCAATTTCTTGGGAGTCCAGGATGTATTTATTGGTGAGTTTGGTGGAGACCATGGCCACAATGATGTAAAGTACTAGCGTGCTAATTAGGAACACAATTATTAAGGCGTGGTCGTGGAAATGAAGGAGCTCTTCTATAACATGAGAAGCTGCATCTTGAAAGGTTAGTTGTGAGGGATGTGCCATAAGTGTACAAGACACGCGGGGTTCTAACCCACGATTCTGCCTTGACAAGGCAGTGTAATGTCTATTTTACTAGTGTCTTATGAAGAAAGTGACAGAGCGGTTATGTGGTTGGCTTGAAACCAACCTATGGGGGTTCAACTCCTCCCTTTCTCGTCAGTTTGATTGAACTTGAACGAATGCAGGTTCCTCGAATGTGTGGTAAGGGGGAGGGCAGCCATGTAGTCATTCTACATTAGTTGTTGTAAGTTCTACTGCTAGGACTTCACGTTTTGCGGCGAATGCTTCTCAGATAATGAAAAGGAACATAATCACTGCTACGAGGGAGATGAGCGATCCAATAGAGGAGACAGTATTTCACAGAGTGTATGCATCGGGGTAGTCTGAGTACCGTCGAGGTATCCCAGCTAGGCCTAGGAAGTGTTGGGGGAAGAAGGTCAGGTTTACTCCGACAAACATAATTCCAAAGTGGATTTTTGTTCAAGTGCTATGGAGGGTGTATCCTGTGAACAGGGGGAATCAGTGGACGAAAGCAGCAACAATGGCGAATACGGCTCCCATTGAGAGGACGTAATGGAAGTGAGCTACTACGTAGTATGTATCATGCAGGACGATATCTAGGGAGGAATTAGCTAAGACGATGCCAGTTAGGCCTCCGACTGTAAACAGGAAAATAAATCCTAGGGCTCAGAGAAGTGGGGTTTCTCATTTGATTGAGCCTCCATGGAGGGTTGCGAGTCAGCTAAAGACTTTAACGCCAGTAGGGATTGCGATAATCATAGTGGCAGATGTGAAATAGGCTCGTGTGTCTACATCCATGCCGACTGTGAATATGTGATGGGCTCAGACAATAAACCCTAGAAGGCCGATTGCCATCATGGCTCATACCATGCCCATATAGCCAAATGGTTCTTTTTTACCAGAGTAGTAGGCAACGATGTGAGAGATTATCCCGAACCCTGGAAGAATTAAAATGTAAACTTCTGGGTGGCCGAAAAATCAGAATAGGTGTTGGTAAAGGATTGGATCACCTCCACCAGCGGGGTCAAAGAAAGTGGTGTTGAGGTTTCGGTCTGTAAGAAGCATTGTAATGCCAGCAGCAAGGACGGGCAGGGAGAGCAGAAGAAGCACAGCAGTAATCAGAACTGCCCACACGAATAGAGGGGTCTGATATTGGGAGATGGCAGGGGGTTTCATGTTGATAATAGTTGTGATGAAATTAATAGCTCCGAGGATGGAAGAAATTCCTGCTAAGTGGAGAGAAAAAATGGTTAGGTCGACGGATGCCCCTGCATGGGCTAAGTTTCCTGCCAGGGGTGGGTAAACGGTTCATCCCGTTCCGGCCCCGGCTTCTACTCCGGAAGAGGCAAGAAGGAGAAGGAAGGAAGGTGGAAGAAGTCAGAAACTCATGTTGTTTATTCGAGGGAACGCTATGTCCGGGGCACCAATTATTAGGGGAATTAGTCAGTTTCCGAATCCTCCGATCATAATTGGTATTACTATAAAGAAAATTATTACGAATGCATGCGCTGTAACAATTACATTATAAATCTGGTCGTCTCCTAGGAGGGCGCCTGGTTGGCTTAGTTCTGCTCGAATGAGCAGGCTTAGGGCTGTGCCCACTATTCCGGCTCAGGCACCAAATACTAGATAGAGGGTGCCGATGTCTTTGTGATTGGTCGAGAAAAATCAACGTGTGATTGCCACAGGTAGGATGGCTGAGTTTTAAGCGGTGGATTGTAGCCCCATAGACAGAGGTTTGAATCCTCTTCTTACCAAGCCCCGAGGTGTTTTACATATTAGATTGCAAATCTTAAGAAGTAGGCTAACCCCCTACCGGGGCTTTCCCCCGCCTTTAGTCTTTTAATAGGCGGGGGAAAGGTAGATGGATGCTCGCTGGTTTGGGCGCTTAGCTGTTAACTAAGAGTTTGTAGGATCGAGGCCTGCCTATCTAGAAAGGCTTTAGCTTAGTTAAAGTATCTGTTTTGCATGCAGGAGATGTGGGGTAATGTCCCGCAAGTCTTATCAGGGGCTGGGAGACTTTCACTCCCGCTTAGGGCTTTGAAGGCCCTTGGTCTTGTATTATCCTAAGTCCCCTTAGAGGGTTAATAGGGCAACTGCGGCCGGGGTGAGGGGCAATAAAGACAAGGTGGCTGTGGTTGAGATGGCTAGAGGTAGGGTTTAGTTGTGTGGAGGGGAGGCGTCAGGGGGTAGTTCCGGTGAGATTGTTGGGGGATATGGTGAGGGTTATTGCGTATGTGAGGCGTAGGTAAAAATATAGGCTTAAGAGGGCAGTTAGGGCAGCTAGTGTGGCTGTGGGGGCAAGGCCTTGTTTGGTTAGTTCTTGGAGGATTAATCATTTTGGTATAAAACCTGTTAGTGGGGGTAGGCCTCCCAGTGAAAGGAGAATGAGTGGGGCAAGGGATGTAAGTATGGGGGCTTTTGCTCAGGAGGTGGCGAGGGCATTAATGGTGGTTGACTTATTTAGTTTGAAGACAAGGAATGTTGAGAATGTTATAATAAAGTACGTGAGAAGGGCTAACAGTGTGAGGGAGGGGGAAAATTGTAATACTAGGATTATTCAGCCTAGATGGGCGATTGAAGAGTAGGCAAGGATTTTTCGTAGTTGGGTTTGGTTAAGGCCACCTCAGCCCCCGATTAGGGTGGATATAAGCCCAAGGATGACTAAGATGGTTGAATTGGCTGGTTGAATTTGGAGAAGCAGGGCGAAAGGGGCAAGTTTTTGTCAGGTCGAGAGAATAAGACCTGTGGTGAGGTCCAATCCTTGAAGTACTTCTGGCAGTCATGCATGGACTGGGGCAAGGCCAATTTTTAATGCAAGGGCAAGGGTAATTAGGGAAACAGGGAGAGGGTGTGATATCTGTTGAATGTCCCACTGTCCGGTGAGTCAAGCATTAGTAGTGCTGGCAAAAAGTAGTATGGCGGCTGCGGTGGCTTGGGTAAGAAAATACTTAGTAGTTGCCTCGACTGCTCGTGGGTGGTGGTGTTGGGCTATAAGTGGGATAATGGCAAGGGTGTTTATTTCAAGTCCTATTCAGGCCAGGAGTCAGTGAGAGCTGGCAAAGGTGATTGTGGTTCCTAGGCCTAGTCCGAATAGCAGGGTGGCTAAGATGTACGGGTTCATTAGTAAAGGAAGGAGTTTAACCAACATGTTTGGGGTATGGGCCCAAAAGCTTAATTAGCTGACTTTACTAGGAAGTGGTGTAGTGGAAGCACTGAGAGTTTTGATCTCTCTGGGTAGGGTTCGAGTCCCTTCTTTCTAAGGAGTCGGGGGGACTTTAACCCCCATAGTTCACTCTATCAAAGTGGCCCTTGGGCTTCAGGCACAACTCCGGGGTTATAGTTGAGGGGGTAGTCCTGCAAATGCAATCGGGAGTGAAAGGTGTCAAATAACCAGAGATAGTGTGAGAGGTAGGAAGTTTTTTCAGATTAAGTGTATAAGCTGGTCGTATCGGAATCGGGGGTAAGAGGCTCGAACTCAAAGGAAAACAACTGAGAGGAGGGCGGCTTTAGTTATCAGGTTAACTGCAGTAAGTTCCGGGACTGTTGGGATGTGGGCTGCACCTAAGAAGAGGGTGGCGGAGAGTGTATTCATGAGTAAGATGTTGGCATATTCTGCTAGGAAGAATAGGGCAAAGGGGCCTCCTGCATATTCTACGTTGAAGCCTGATACTAGTTCTGATTCACCTTCGGTTAGGTCGAATGGTGCTCGATTGGTTTCTGCTAGGGTTGAAATGTACCACATAGCCGCTAAAGGTCAGGCTGGTAAAATCAATCAAACGCTTTCTTGGGCAATGTTGAAGGTTTGTAGGGTGAAGCCCCCGGTGAAGATAATGGCGTTTAAGAGGATGAGTCCGAGGCTGACTTCATACGAGATGGTTTGGGCTACGGCCCGTAGGGCACCAATTAGGGCGTATTTTGAATTTGATGCTCAGCCTGAGCCTAGAATTGAATAGACTGCGAGGCTTGAGAGGGCTAAAATAAACAAGATACCTAGGTTTAGGTCGATTACTGGGTAGGGCAAGGGCATTGGAGCTCATAGGGTAAGGGCAAGTGTGAGGGCTAGTACTGGGGTTAGAAGGAAGAGAATGGGAGAAGAGGTTGAGGGGCGCACGGGTTCTTTAATAAATAGTTTGACTCCGTCGGCGATGGGTTGTAGGAGGCCGTAGGGCCCTACAATGTTTGGCCCTTTTCGCAGTTGTATGTAGCCAAGCACTTTTCGTTCAAGTAGGGTTAGGAAAGCAACGGCTAGTAGAACTGGAACGATGAAAGCTAGTGGGTTAATGATATGGGTGATGAGTGTTGAGATCATAGTTAAGGAGAGGACTTGAACCTCTGTTGAAAGGGCTTAGGTCTTTTGCAGTAACCGGGCTCTGCCACCTTAACATGCCGTTTTCTTCGGCATAGGGGCATGCCCTTTTGCCTATTTTAGTTGTTTTCATTAGGTGGGGGTGAGGCGTGCTTTAAGCATGGGCCTCTTCTTTTCGGTCCTTTCGTACTAGAAAAGATCATGTCATAGATAGAAACTGACCTGGATTACTCCGGTCTGAACTCAGATCACGTAGGACTTTAATCGTTGAACAAACGAACCCTTAATAGCGGCTGCACCATTAGGATGTCCTGATCCAACATCGAGGTCGTAAACCCCCTTGTCGATATGGGCTCTAAAAGGGGATTGCGCTGTTATCCCTAGGGTAACTCGGTCCGTTGATCGGCGTTGCCGGATCTTATTGGTCAGAAATTCTGTTTGTTAGAGCAGGAGCTCTTATCTGTAGGAGGGGTTTTCCCATTCCACGTGGGGGTTTTTTGTTTCCCCGCGGTCGCCCCAACCAAAGACATTAGGGTAGGGTTCATCTTGTTTGATCCTTTGTTTAGGAGTGTTTAACATGATCTGCCTGGGTGTCTAAAGCTCCATAGGGTCTTCTCGTCTTATGATTTTATCCCCGCTTCTGCACGGGGAGATCAATTTCATTGACTTGAAAAAGGAGACAGCTAAGCCCTCGTTGTGCCATTCATACAGGTCTCCATTTAAAAGACAAGTGATTGCGCTACCTTCGCACGGTCAAAATACCGCGGCCGTTAAACTTATAGTCACAGGGCAGGCGGGACCTCTTATTTTTCAGTTTTGCAAGAGGCGATGTTTTTGGTAAACAGGCGAGGCTTCATGTGTTTGCCGAGTTCCTTCTCTTTCTTTTAGTCTTTCCCAAGGGGCACACCAGTGTGGGGTTAACGGTAGTATATTGAATGTTCTTCTGGTTGTTTGGTCTGTTGTTCAGTACCCTCTTTGTTTGGGGCCGTTAATGTTCGGTGGGGGGTCCGTTCCGATTTACACGTGTGCAAGGAGAGAGTTGTGTGCTCTCTTATTACTCATATTAGCATGATCACTCCCATGTTTGCATGGGATGGCCTGGTAGGATTAGGGGGCTAAGATAAAATTATCGGGATGAAGGGGGTAAGAGGAATGTCTGAGCTTTAACGCTTTCTATGGGGATGGCTGCTTTTAGGCCCACCAGAACATTTTACCTTTGTCTTTATGATCTTTACCCTCCTGGGAAAGTTGTGTCTTGTTTCAAAGGGGCTGTACCCCCTTTGACTAACTCTCTCGGTTTCTTTAGGTGTCAGGAGGGGTCAAGACGGAAGTGAAGAAGGAAGCCGAGAGGCTGAACTTCTATCCAATTCTCAGGCAACCAGCTATAACTAGGTTCGGTAGGTCTGTCACCTCTACTCAAAGCTCTTCCCACTCTTTTGCCACAGAGACGGGTGTGCCCTATTAATAGGCTGTCTTGGAGTAGCTCACTTAGTTTCGGGGAGTCAAACTAAAGTTCTCTTTGCTTGGGTTTTTCTAGCTAAATCATGATGCAAAAGGTACGAGCTTAAATCTCTGCTTCTTTAGGCTTTACTGGGTTGTTTCATTTCTCTTTCAGCGTTCCCTTGCGGTACTTTCTCTATTGCGCCACGGTCCCTTTTCTGTCGCCCATACTAATGGGGAAAAATGGTTTGTTTAATGAAAATGTCGGTGTATTTGGGGGTATTGATAATGGTTTGTTGTTTTTGGTGGTGGGGGCTAGCTGTTGGGCGTCAGGGTAATCCGATTTGCACGGATGACTTCTCAGTGTAAGGGAGATGCTTTTCTGTCTTAGCTATACTCTGATTTTTCCAAGTACACCTTCCGGTACACTTACCATGTTACGACTTGCCTCCCCTTTGCGATAGTAGGGTTTTAGTTATTTTTATTTTTAGGCTTGGGGAGAGTGACGGGCGGTGTGTGCGCGCTTCAGGGCCAATTTCAGCGGAACACTCTATTTCCTGCTTACTGCTAAATCCTCCTTCAGATGAACATTTCAGTTCATCGTTCGTATTCACTGCATTAGGGAATGTAGCCCATTTCTTCCCCCTCCATACGCTACACCTCGACCTGACGTTTTGGGCTGTGCCAATTTTGCTTACTATAGAACCTTCACAGGGTAAGCTGACGACGGCGGTATATAGGCGGGAAAAACAAGGAGGGGTGAGGTTTAACGGGGGTTATCGGTTCTAGAACAGGCTCCTCTAGGTGGATCTAAAGCACCGCCAAGTCCTTTGGGTTTCAAGCTGATGCTCGTAGTTCCCGGGCGGATAGCAGATGTAGGGTGTTATCAATGTTTAGGGCTAGGCATAGTGGGGTATCTAATCCCAGTTTGTACCATAGCTTTCGTGGGTTCAGGTGTTGTAAAGCCACTTTCGTGATTGTTCTTCTTACTCTCGGGTGCGTATAACAGCTTTGAGGGTATTCGGCTTTAGTATTCAGGTTATCTTAACCACTCTTTACGCCGGGGGCTATCAACTTGGGCCTCTCGTATAACCGCGGTGGCTGGCACGAGTTTTACCGGCCCTCTTAGCTTTGACTAAGTCAAGTTTTCACTTATGGCTTAATGTTTATCACTGCTGAGTTCCCTTGGGGGTGTGGCTAAGCAAGGTGTCGTGGGCTTAACTTAATGTGCCTGATACCAGCTCCTTGTTCCCGGGCAGGGAACTGTAGGGCATTCTCACAGGGGTGCGGATACTTGCATGTGTAAGTTTAGCTAAAGTTGATAGTAAAGTCAGGACCAAGCCTTTGTGCTTGCGGAGCTTTCTAGGGCCCATCTTAACATCTTCAGTGTTATGCTTTGATTAAGCTACGCTAGCTATGCACATTATTTTAATAATGTAAATAGACACAATTTGGGCTTTAAAAATACTACTAGAGGTTTTCCTGTTTCCGGGGGGTTTTCAGGAGTGTTAGTGATCTCAGGAGTATAGGGGGGTAGGGGGGTTTACGCGCAAAAACCCAGGGGGTATCTTAGATATCTTAGGAGAAATATTAGTACTTTATGCTCTTGATATCCAATTATGTGGTTCTTTATTGAAAATCTTTCCACCATTAATACTATTTCCTCGCGCGCAAGGAAATGTTCAACCTTGTTAGTCATTACCGTGTGCACTCTGAAATGTCAAGTGAAAGGAAACCAAAAAAGAGGAACCCCTTGCTCGCTGGAGTGAACGCTCGGCTTGCTGGGTAACGAGTCGTATGTACTCCACCATTAACTTATGCCAGCGTCGATGAAAGTGTGGGGAATAAATCAATTCATGGCCCTGAAGTAGGAACCAAATGCCAGGAATAATTCACTAAGTGAAACCCCCACAATAGTTGTCCCTCACCTTCAATAAACGTAAGCATAAGGAATCAACTGATGGTCGGTTCTTATACATTAAGATGTGTTTTCGAAGAGATGGTGATCAGGGTATATCCTAACTCATGAGTTTTTGTGTTAGGTCTTAGTTTCGCCAGTCTTTATTTCAATGTATGTAAAATATACTGTTGAATGGTTTATGTAAGCCTTAGTAAATATGTTGATGTATGAATGCTATAATCCTATATATGTTGATAAAACATTAATGTACTTGAATGCTATTGATTATGGTTAATATAGTTTTATGGTGTAAATACATACATGCATTTCAAAATGCATGTA